TCTTTTTTCTTTTTATTGTCGGAATATTCAGGAGCTAAGACCATTCCAATGCTCCCTTTCGCCATGCATAAACTGAACCAACAATTGGGATAAGCACGAAAATGAAAGCTTCTATAAATACGGATACACCCAACACATCGAAACTCATCGCCCATGGATAAAGAAAAACCGTTTCAACATCAAAAACAACAAAAACTAGAGCAAACATATAATAACGGATTCGGAATTGGAACCAAGCATCGCCCATGGGTTCTATACCCGATTCATAGCTAGAAAGCTTCTCCGGCCCTTCGCGAGTTGGGGCCAAAACCCGGGAAATTCGAAATGCCAAAATAGGAATAACACTTGATATTATTAAAAATGCCCAGAAAATGTCATATTCGTGAAGCAGAAACATAGATGCACTCCTATGCAGGTAGAAAATATACCGGATTAGTCAATTCGAATTAGAATTGTGAATTGATCCGTAACTGCTTCCTCGAAATACCTCTGAATTTGGGTCGAACCACCCAGTTTTTTTGCTATAGGTCATGTCTTGCTTCACGATTCATTAATCGAGTGGAATCCTATTTACACTTACTTCAATTCTATCTCGATATGGTATAGACATATCATGTTCTTTCGTTCTTTATAGAAAGAAAAAACCTTTTTCGGGTTCACCTCGCCGCAAATTCTTTCTAACCTAAAGAAAACGAATTTAAATCAAAGAATATTCCTTTATTTAATGAAATAAAATGATATTGATATATTCTTATCATTCATATTGAATAATAGGATTCTTGCTTCTATTCATTTTAGATATGGAAATAGAATGCATTGAGCAATTCGAATCGCTCTCCTTGTCCTCGACTTAATGGATTTAATTCAATGCATTGAACGAACCCTTCCTTACCGATAACAACTCATAAGTTCGTATCCCAAAATTACAGACTTTTGGCCTGTACTACCTCACCTGCACCCCCCCCCCAAAAAAAAAAAAAAGAATCAAATGTAAAATGAGAGCCCGAAGTCTTGAAAAAGCATTCCAAATCCCGTCCCGATTTTTAGTACGGAAAATCGGTTCCAAATGACTGGAAATCCTTGAGTAAAGAAAGACCAAAATTAGGTTTCGTGTCAAGATTGATTTGGAAGCCACTCTACAACGTAACATAATGTGGCAGCAACCCTAAACAATGGAGCGTAGCACAAAGATAGAGTCAGCCGAAGATCTACAGCAGAAACTTTTCATGAAATCGCGCATTCTCGTGGGAATTAGTTTATTTCGATGGACCAACCGACTGGCCGGATACAAACAACAAATAATAATTGAAAAATGAAAACTAGACTCTTTTTTTTTTATTGAAATTCATTCATTTTCATTAATAAATACTGAGAAGTATTCAAATGATCGGCTAGCTCATCAAACAGATCAAATTTTGGATTTGATCATTTTTCGAAGCTGACTCTACGAATTGACTTTCGCATCAATATCGTGTATATGATTATACAGGTTGTATATTCGCTGTCAGCGAAAGGATAAGGATTTGAAGAATTAATCGCCTAGCTCGTCAAATTGGATCAATTAGAATTAGAGAAAGAGAAGTTTACTTTGCCATCTAGCATAGTTAGGAGGGACCTCGTGGAATGAAGAAATTTTGGGATTGGATAACAGTTCTAGTTAAGTGGATTTTCGTATCAGGCGCTGGTACGAAAGGGGCGGTAGTGGTGTGGTTAGTCTTTTTGTGGTTCGGACCAAAGAAGCCTCCTTCCGAATCCCCGCCGCCGCCCGCAACAGTCTGCGAAATAGACGAAGTCAAAGCAAAGTGGCCTCATAGAGTTGACCTTCCAAAATTGCCGGAAGGATCCGAAGTCGAGACAGAATTGGTGGAAGGATCATCATCCACTGTCGACCAACCACACGTAGGGGAATTATCGGTTGAAGCATCCGCTGCGGAATGTAGGGAATTAGAAACCATTGGAGATCCAATTCACCTTAGCGCTTTGACTTCGTCTCCGATATTGGCCGAGTCATCCGCCACTGCCGAACAAGGCCAATCCGAGACAGAAGGGCAGAATGAAAAAGACCGAGAATATTCGGTCGAGCTTCTATATTGGCGGCAACAACGATCCGTATTTGTGGAAATACAATACTACTTCACAAAAAGCCGAGATCGGACCGTAAAACTCGAATCTAGCCTAGTAGAGCACCGAGAGCAGGGCTCCAGCGCAGAAAAACTACAACAAATAGAAAGAGCCTTGAATAAGAAGAAGCAAGAAACAAAAGAGTTAGAAGAGCGGCTTTTCCGCTTAGCGGAAGAACTTCTAAAACTTGAAGAAGACAATCCCGAAGTCAAAGCAAAGGCAAGAGAAGAAAGCGCCGCTTATCTTCGGAATTCGACATTAGACGAATCGCTTGCCCGCGTATCGCAACAAATTGCCGACTTGGAAAGGCGGAATCCGCACTTCAAGGAAAGGTCAAAGGCCAAGACTACGTCTAGAAGTAGATTGAGGGGAAGTTCTTCCGGAGCTCCGAAAAATCCGGATATCGGTGCGCTTCCTGGTCCTTCCGGTTCCGGAACTAGGCGGATTACGTCGGGAGAACAAGCAAAAGAAGAATCCCACGCTGGGGGACCGGGCGACATAGAAATCCGCCCAGACCAGTAAGAGGAAGGCCAAGGAAAAAGTCCCTATCGCTAGGATAGAAACAAGAGAAAGAAACCATCTATTTCAGGTCGAAGGGTGACTCGGTATACTTTTTTCATTCCTTGCACTTATGATACTAGATACGTATCATAAGATCTCTTTACTAACAGGTAAAAATAGGAAATCAAGGTATTCATTACTATGACAACTTTCAACTTACCCTCTCTTTTTGTGCCTTTAGTGGGCCTAGTATTTCCGGCAATTGCAATGGCTTCTTTCTTTCTTCATGTTCAAAAGAACAAGATTGTCTAGATCCGATGGAAGCAAATCCCATTGATTTCTTTCAAGACCTGCACTTGATCATACTATAGATTCGTGGAATCTAAGATACGGCGTCCTCCGAACACATCCCTAAGAGCTCTTCTCTTAGGGATGTGTAACCGTGATAGGTGGATAAATGCATTCATTTCATTATAGCTAGTTTCAATTTCAAATCAATCCGCGGATATTTGAAACGGAAACGCAAGGTATATCTATGGATATAAATATACATAGTGGGATCCGCTTCAGCGGATGCTTTTTTTAGATCTTATCTAATCAATTGGATGAATGACTCCTAAAGGTTCACATAATAATCGTGCTAGTTGATGAGAATTACTTTGGGAACAAAAAAAGGAAAAACTCAGTTGGGTTATTTTCTCAATTCCAATAAAAAGAAACTGGATCTAGTATGAACTGGCGATCAGAACGTATATGGATAAAACTTATAGTGGGGTCTCGAAAAACAAGTAATTTCTGCTGGGCCTGTATCCTTCTTTTAGGTTCATTAGGATTCTTATTGGTTGGAACTTCTAGTTATCTTGGTCGGAATTTGATATCCTTATTTCCATCTCAGCAAATTTTTTTTTTTCCACAAGGACTCGTGATGTTTTTCTATGGGATCGCGGGTCTTTTCATTAGCACCTATTTGTGGTGTACAATTTCGTGGAATGTAGGGAGTGGTTATGATCGATTCGATAGAAAAGAAGGAATAGTGTGTATTTTTCGTTGGGGATTTCCTGGAAAAAATCGTCGTATCCCCCTTCGATTCCTTATGAGAGATATCCAGTCGATTAGAATCGAGGTTAAAGAGGGTCTTTTTCCTCGTCGTGTCCTTTATATGGAAATTAGAGGACAGGGCGCCATTCCTTTGACTCAGAGTGAGGAGAATTTGACTCCAAGAGAAATGGAACAAAAAGCTGCAGAATTGGCCTATTTCTTGCGTGTACCAATTGAAGTATTTTGAAATGAACTCAGCATTAGGAAAGGCACTTAGAAATCCTCTTTTTTTCTATTTTATTTATTTTCACTGAAGCTTGTTCAGAACGCTCATTCGAGCAAAAGGAAATGTATATTCTATGGAATAACCAGAAAACTAAGTGGTTTTTGTCCACCAAAACAAAACGATTTTTTATCTGTATGGAAATAAACGTAATTCTTTCATACTCATACTAATTATTAATAAGCAAGCAACAAATCGAACCTACTACTAATAAGTCTAGATTTATCACATGTATCAGAACATTTTTTTGGTTCTGATATTTTGGATTGATAGATTCCAGACTGAACTGATAGATCATATTCAATGACCTCTCTTTTCTTTTGTCACTTGATGTTTCTTTTCCCTTCTTTTGTTTTGCTCCTGGATTATCAAATGATTGGATCTCTTATAACTAGCATTTGTCTCTGGTTTTGCCACTCGTTTTTGATTTCATCATCACATCCATATTTTTCATAAATTTCCCTCAACTATTCCAGGCTAAGCATAGCCAACTTTTCCAAATAATGGATCTAAGCTAGGGGTTTTCTTTCGTCTCGAAGTCCGAATAATATTCATGACTTGAGGTGGTTCTTTCGGGCATTCATTGAAAGGATGCAATTGCTTCGAATTTGACCAATCGAGATATCTGGAAACAATCTTGTTTTATTTCTTCATTCCACTTCGACGCGGAACCTTATCCTATTTCGATATTCACGGACAAACATCAAAAAAGGGTGGGGTCAATTCATAAGTTAGGTATAGGTTCGATACCTTGTTATAGAACTGCTATTGCATAGAAATATCAGATTGGATAGATTCGACGAATGGGATAGTTTCATTAGCAATTCACAGATTTAAAATGCCACAAAAGAAAGCATTCACTAACTTCCCATATCTTGTTGCATCTATAGTCTTTTTACCCTGGTGGATCGATCTCTTATTTCAAAAAAGTATGGAATCTTGGGTTACAAATTGGTGGAATACTAGACAATCCGAAACTTTCTTGAATAATATTCAAGAAAAGAATGTTCTAGAAAAATTCATAGAATTAGAGCAACTATTCCTATTGGACGAAATTATAAAGGAGTACCCGGAGACACATATACAAAAGCTTCGGATAGGAATCCACAAAGAAATGATCCAATTGGTCAAAATGCATAATGAGAATCATATCCATAGCATTTTACACTTTGCAACAAATATAATATGTTTCGCTATTCTAAGCAGCTATTCGATTCTGCGTAATGAAGAACTTGTCATTCTGAATTCTTGGGTTCAGGAATTCCTCTATAACTTAAGCGACACAATCAAAGCCTTTTCTATTATTTTATTAACCGATTTCTGTATCGGATTCCACTCGCCCCATGGGTGGGAACTCATGATTGGCTCCGTCTACAAAGATTTTGGATTTGATCATAACGATCAAATTCTAGCGGTTCTTGTTTCCACTTTTCCAGTCATTCTAGATACAATTTTGAAATATTGGATCTTCCGTTATTTAAATAACGTATCTCCGTCACTTGTAGTGATTTATCATTCAATGAATGACTAAAGAACAATACACGCATATTAACCCAATTAGAATGTTTGTTCCTTCCTACAGAAACAAAAGAAACAAACCATTCAAAATATTACTCACTTTTTTCTATTTCTACCCATCCAGGGGAATCCTCCTGTATTATAGTAAAATGATTCCAGTACAATAATAATAGCAGAATCAGAGATAGGGAACTATACTAGTAACCTACCCAATCTATTGTAGAAATTTTCGTGCTCAATGATTGGACCATGCAAAATAGAAATACCTTTTCTTGGATAAAGGAACAGATGACTCGATCCATTTCTGTATCTATCATGATATATGTAATAACTCAAACATCTACTTCATATGCATATCCCATTTTTGCGCAGCAGGGCTATGAAAATCCACGAGAAGCGACTGGGCGTATTGTATGTGCCAATTGCCATTTAGCTAATAAGCCCGTAGATATTGAGGTTCCACAAGCGGTACTTCCTGATACTGTATTTGAAGCAGTTGTTAGAATTCCTTATGATATGCAACTGAAACAAGTTCTTGCTAATGGGAAAAAGGGATCTTTGAATGTGGGGGCTGTTCTTATTCTACCTGATGGATTCGAATTAGCTCCCCTCGATCGTATTTCTCCCGAGATGAAAGAAAAGATGGGCAATCTGTCTTTTCAGAGTTATCGCCCCACTAAAAAAAATATTCTTGTGATAGGTCCTGTTCCTGGTCAAAAATATAGTGAAATCACCTTTCCTATCCTTTCCCCCAACCCCACGACTAAAAAAGACGTTTACTTCTTAAAATATCCTATATATGTAGGCGGGAACAGGGGAAGAGGTCAGATTTATCCCGATGGGAGCAAGAGTAACAATACAGTTTATAATGCTACAGCTGGAGGTATAGTAAGCAAAATCATACGTAAAGAAAAGGGGGGATATGAACTAACCATAGTGGATGCATCGGATGGACAACAAGAGGTTGATATTATCCCTCCAGGACTAGAACTTCTTGTTTCAGAAGCTGAATCCGTCAAGCTTGATCAACCATTAACAAGTAATCCGAATGTGGGTGGGTTTGGTCAGGGAGACGCAGAAATAGTCCTTCAAGACCCATCCCGGGTCCAAGGCCTTTTGTTCTTCTTGGCATCAGTTATTTTGGCACAAATCTTTTTGGTTCTTAAAAAGAAACAGTTTGAGAAGGTTCAATTGTCCCAAATGAATTTTTAGAGGCACAACATAAAGTGCGTAAACAGAGCCAAATTCTTGTTGATCGATGCAATTCTTGTATGGTAAAAAAGAAAAAAGCCTTTTTTTCTTTTTTTTTCTTAGTCTTAGAGATGCCGGGAAGGACTTGTATTCCCCTGCTAGACATAAATAAGAAACGCGTCTGTATATTTTGAATAAGACTATTTGCTTTGAATTTGACTCCCCCTTTTCAATCCAAATGGGGGGTGTTACTATTTCACTATTGTAAAATTGTAAATCCCATTAAATACCTCAAAGGTTTTCTCGTCTACTAGAAAAAAGCAAAAGAAATAATAGACATAGGAGGGAATCTAAAGCAAGGGATAAATAAAAAGAACAATTGATTCTAGGAGGGATTACTTGTCTTTCTAAGCTTCGCCACAAGAAAAGGAAAAAGAAATTTGCAACCTTTTTGACTACGGATTCGTGATCCCCTTCGTCAAAGAGTGCTATTTTTAGCTTTTTTCTAGGTTTATTGGAACCACTTTGTTTAGATTTAGAAGAAGTCGTGGGCAAGCAAAATAAAAAAAGGGGGGGGGTGAAGTAACTCCGTTAGTAAATAGAACTTCTTCTAGGAACTTATCAAAGAGTCTAAAAGGGAAAAGATAATAAACAAAATAGAAATAGAGTAAGATTCTATTAGTATAGAATAGTATAGAAACGATTTGCATGATCTTTCATCTACAGGAATTGAGATTCTGTTATCCAGAAAAGAAAATCGACGGATTTCTTCTTTCTTTTAACTTTAAAAGAATTGATACTATGGAGTAAGATATATTCTCAATCAATGGGGTTAATTCTTCAAAAAG